AATGTCCCGAAAATCATTATCAAAAAAAACTTCAACAGGACGTTCTATTTTTAGATAGAAATATATTCGCTCAAAAAAGACTCCAGAAGATGTTGGCCGGAAATGAGAAGATTTATTACGGAGAAAAAGGAAGATGGATTCGTATTCACATGCATAAGAATTATATAGGAACAAGAATAATCTTGGATTACCTTTTAAAAAAATGGAAATATGTTTTTGGGGAGTAATAAGACTATTCCAATTACAATACTCGTAGAAAAAGAAACGTAATAAATGCAAAGAAGAGACATCCTTCACCCAGTAGCGAAGGTTTTGAACCAAAATTTCAAAATGGGTGGGATAGGGTATTAGTACATCTGACGCATAATCTAAATGCGAAAATCGGTCCTCTAGAAAAGGAAATATTGAATGAATTGATCGTAAATTATGAGATTTTGCTATATGCTTCCTTTCTAAGGAAGATAATAGTCGTAGGGAAAATGGAATTTCCACAATGACCGCAAATCCCTCTGAGAGAATTTGCGAATACAAATTCTTATTGTGCCCAAAAACTGGATTTTGAATAGAATCATTAGCCGAAATAATCAAATGATTCTGTTGATACATTCGAGTAATTAATCGTTTCACAATTATTAAACTAGATTTATTGTCAGAACCGGCATTTTCGAACAAAATGGATCTATTTAAACCATGATTATTAGCAAGTGCATAAATATACTCCCGAAAAATAAGGGGGTATAGGAAGTCGTGGCGCCGAGATCCACCGAGTTCTAAATATCCTTGAAATTCCTCCATTTCCAATTCGCTTTGAACTAAAAATAAAGAAAAATAGAATTAATTATTAATTAAAGTAAGGGGTTTATTGGTTATCAAATGATACATAGTACGATATAGTCAAAACAGGGTATTATAGTAAGAATAAGAAAAGAAAAAATACCTCGGAAATGGGTAAACTCATCAAGGGACTCCCTATCCTCTTAGTTTTCTATTTGTTATAGGATAACAAGATGGATTCGAAATCCTTTATTTTTTCAACACAATCGCTCTTTTGATTTGGGAAAAACTATCTTTATCAAGATGCTGCTTCTTTTACACATTTTTGGCCAACCCAAAATGGGAAATAGCTAATAGTTAGGACTCATTAAAAAAATGGATAATCATTCACTAATGGAAAACCCTTTCCCCGTACCGGGCACTAATAAAATTTTAACGTGTAATTAGATGGGGAATCATTCAAATTAAGAACAGAAGCTCGTTGCTTTTTCTTTCCCTATAATTAATTGGGTTCATAGGACTCTATCCATTTATTCATTCGACCCAACTCGGAATTTATTTCAGTTTATTTCTCACTAAGAATTCAAACAAGATTTTGAACCGATCCAGTAAGAATGAAATATTCTCAGAATTTTCTATTGATACGACATGCTGTTTTTTCCAATCATTCCTTTCAGGATCAGTCGTGGTCTTACAAACTCTACCGGAGATAGAAACGAATCTGTTACTTCATAGAAATGTGTATAAGATGCTAGCCGCACTTAAAAGCCGAGGACTCTACCATTGAGTTAGCAACCCTAATAAAAAAAAATGTGAATGTGTGGGTACAACAATCGGAGTAAAAAGAAAAAGGGGAAAAAATTGCACGACACAATCAATCAAAATACTGAACTATCAAATCAATTCATCGTCGAGAATTGAATAGTATAACATAGGAAGATCTTTTATCCATACCGAATACAAAATTTCTAATAGATTCTGAATCGAAAAACTCAAAATAAATAGATCCGTTTATACACGATCGAATTATATTTCTTTGATCCACTGTTGTCAATATGAATTGAATACTTAGAATAAAAGTAGAATGAAAACAAAATGAATAAGAGACTTGTGCTGGATTAGCATAACACTAGATAGATAATATAGATAACTAAAAAAACAGCAAAGATTAGGGACGAAATAGGAAAGAATCCCGTCTCGGGTTTATTTCTTTGTTAATGCAGTTACAACAAAAAACTCCCAATTGGATTGGAGAAAATGCCAAAATTTTATATGCCTCGTCGATCCAATTACTTCATTTATTCACCTGATCTTTTTCTATCCATCTTATATCAAATTATATCAAAAAAACAGATTTTTGTCATTATATAAGATGGTATTCTATGGTAACAATAATAAATGAAGTAATTGGGGGGGGGGGGGGGTAGTATAGTAGAAAAAAAAATTATACAAAGCTATATATGAATCACCCCCACCCTCTTCTCTCTCTTTTTTTTATTTCATAAATTGGCTTTCGTTTGATTCAAATTCAATTCTGTAAAAACCCCCGCCTTCTTTAAAATATCATAAACAGTTTCTGTCGGCTGAGCGCCTTTTTCAAGAAAATATAGAATGCCGGGAATATTTAAATAGGTTTGATTTTTTATCGGATCATAAAACCCCACTTTACGAAGATCTCTTCCTTCTCTTCGAGATCGCACATCAATTGCAACGATTCGATAAAGGGCTCATTGGGATAGATGTAGATGAACTATAACCCCCCCTAGAAACGTATACGAAGTTTTCTCCTCGTACGGCTCGAGAAATTGGAAGTTAGATCTATGTATAGAATTAGAATGTTAAATAGATCCATAACATCATCAAATCAATATCAAATCAATTAGAGGATTATTTAATCCTTTTTTATTCCTCTTTAGCAAAAAAAATCGTTTGTATTCTCATAACTCAAGTTGGATAACTCTGAAATAGTTCAAAAGAAAAGCCTTAGGCATTTCATTTTTTGAGTGGTCTCTAACCCCTTTTTGTTTGTCTCATTTAGAATATATTTGGATTCTTTTTCCTTTATCTGGTTGTCGAGACAATTGAAAACGGCATTTCCTTGTTCCAAAATACTTTCTCTTTGCCTGGAATCGTTGGGTTTAGACATTACTTCGGTGAATTTGAATCATTTCAAAACGACAGCAACATGCCCCTTTTTATGATTTCTTTCTATCAAAAAATCATACGCCCGGTCGATTACCGCATGATACACTTTTGATCAAAAGAGTTTCACCAATTCCAACAAATTTTCCTTATTTTATTTGAAACTTGCTCGAATTGGATCGTTTCGATTTCTACTGGATCGAAAATTTACTTACGAAGTTGTTCCAACTTATTAATTGGCACTAACCGTAGATCCTTGCCCCTGAGAAATGAATCAATACTTTCTGCTCGAGCTACATCATATACTGTTGACGTTAAACCCCAACAGTATATGATGTCGAGCCAAGAGCACTTTCATTTCTATAGAATAGAAAATGGTGGGTGTAAAAATCCACAACTGATTATGTCTGTCAAGTCGCACGTTGCTTTTTACCACATCGTTTCAAACGAAGTTTTACCATAACATTTCTCTAGTGTGGGACTGATATGTAATTGATTCAATTATGGAATCATGAATAGTCACTTGTTCGACCGTTTCATAGAAATCTATATTTTTTCTTCTTTTATATGAAGTGGTGCTGTCTAAAGTAAAGAAATCTTATCAAGAATGAAATTTCAATGCATTTTTGATAAGATTTCTTTATTAATTTATACATAATTTCTAAATATTAGGAAAAAAGTGCTTTTTATTAAATCTACATTCCATCTTCAAGTAACCTAATAGGTTATATTCAACAATCTCAGACTTCTTCGAATATCAAATAGTCAGAAGAAACGATTCAAATAGTTATTTAATTGAAAACCCCCACCTCATACCAACATCACTATTTGAATAAAGTTTTACTAAGGATCGCATTTGATGATCATAAATAAATCCGCGATTAAAAAAATAGAGATTGAAAAAATCGAATTCTTTTTTTTTCATTTCATTATTCTAATAATGTCTATTTATATAGTATAGAAATAATAGGTCTTTCCTGGGACGGAAGGATTCGAACCTCCGAATACCGGGACCAAAACCCGTTGCCTTACCACTTGGCCACGCCCCATTTAGATTTATGTTCGATACTACTAAAGACTAGTATTGTATTGGTTATTCGTCAATTCCAGTCCAAATATCTATGGACTCTATTGTTCCTGGGATTTTGACACGTGTCGATATAGAATTATCTATAGAATAAAACGGAATTTATTGATCATTACATATAATTCAATTAAGATATTGTATGAAAGGATGGTTTCTTCAATTCGCAAAAGAAAATAGATAGACTTTTGATTGGGCGAGTTCAAGTTCAAAAACAACAATTCATTTTGATCGAACCGCCTTTCGTCATTTTTACCGTATACCAATTCTCAAGAATAATATATTTATATTATTATATTAACTCAATCAAATACAATTATCTCCAAGTCCAATAAAAAAAAATGTTTGTTATGCTTAATATCTTTAGTTTGATCTGTATCTGTCTTAATTCCGCCCTTTCTTCGAGTGGTTTTTTCTTAGCCAAACTACCTGAGGCCTACGCTTTTTTGAACCCCATCGTAGATTTTATGCCAGTAATACCCGTTCTCTTTTTTCTATTAGCCTTTGTTTGGCAAGCTGCTGTAAGTTTTCGATGAAATTTTGAATACTGTCATAGACATGATTTATTGGCGAAAAAAATTCTAACAATGGGTAAGATCAGATAAGTCTTACAGTATAGTATGAACTCTCGATTTAACTAATTCTTAGATAGCTTAGAAAAATCTGAATTACCCCATTTCCTCGTTCTGATTCCTTTCATTTATTGGTGTCAAAAGAGGATATGTGGTATAAAAATGGAGAATCTATTCTCTTTTTTTTTTCAAAACAATGATCTTGGAGATTGTGTAATGCTTACTCTCAAACTCTTTGTTTACACAGTAGTGATATTCTTTGTTTCTCTCTTCATCTTCGGATTCCTATCTAATGATCCAGGACGTAATCCTGGACGCGAAGAATAAAAAAAGAAAGAGGGCTTCCCTTTTGCTTGCTTAATTTTTCAATGTGATTAGGGTTTTATCTATTGCACATCTTTAATTAAATAACAAAATCAAAAAAAGAT